GTTAATGTAGCTTAATTTCTAAAGCAAGGCACTGAAAATGCCTAGATGAGTCTATAAGATTCCATAAACACATAGGTTTGGTCCCAGCCTTTCTATTAGCCACTAGCAAAACTACACATGCAAGTATCCGCACTCCAGTGAGAATGCCCTATATACCATCAAACTAACGGTAAAAAGGAGCAGGTATCAAGCACACCATAAGGTAGCTCATAACACCTTGCTCAACCACACCCCCACGGGTAACAGCAGTGACAGAAATTAAGCAATAAACAAAAGTTTGACTAAGTTATGCTTATTAGGGTTGGTAAATTTCGTGCCAGCCACCGCGGCCATACGATAAACCCTAGTTAATAGACCCACGGCGTAAAACGTGTTTAAGGCCTTCCCTTATTAAAGTCAAAACCCAGCTATGCCGTAGAAAGCCACAGCTGTCATAAGATCTACTACGAAAGTAACTTTAAATTACCTGAATACACGACAGCTAAGACCCAAACTGGGATTAGATACCCCACTATGCTTAGCCATAAACCTAAAGAATCTATCTAACAAGATTCTTCGCCAGAGTACTACTAGCCAAAGCTTAAAACTCAAAGGACTTGGCGGTGCTTTATATCCCTCTAGAGGAGCCTGTTCTATAATCGATAAACCCCGATAAACCTCACCAACCCTTGCCTGCTCAGTCTATATACCGCCATCTTCAGCAAACCCTAAAAAGGAGCCAAAGTAAGCTCAATTATAATACATAAAAACGTTAGGTCAAGGTGTAGCCTATGGGTTGGAAAGAAATGGGCTACATTTCCTAGTCTCAGGATATTACTTATTACATACGAAAGCCCCTATGAAATCAAGGGCTGAAGGTGGATTTAGCAGTAAACTAAGAATAGAGAGCTTAGTTGAATGAGGCCATGAAGCACGCACACACCGCCCGTCACCCTCCTCAAATATATATTAGTGACCCATAACCCTATTTAATATTCACTATCACTACCAGAGGAGATAAGTCGTAACAAGGTAAGCGTACTGGAAAGTGCGCTTGGATAACCCAAAACGTAGCTTAATAATAAAGCCTCTAGCTTACACCTAGAAGATATCATATATAAATGATTGTTTTGAGCTGTATCTAGCCCTAAACCAATAAACCTTAATTATAAAACACCACCAAATCAAAACATTTATAAACCTATAAAAGTATAGGAGATAGAAATTCTAATTGGCGCTATAGAGAAAGTACCGTAAGGGAACAATGAAAGAAAATCACCAAAGCAACAAATAGCAAAGTTTACCCCTTGTACCTTTCGCATAATGATTTAACTAGAATAATCTTAGCAAAGAGAACTTAAGTTAATATTCCCGAAACCAGACGAGCTACTCGCGAGCAGTCCTACCGGGACGAACTCATCTATGTGGCAAAATAGTGAGAAGACTCACGAGTAGAGGTGAAAGACCTACCGAGCCTGGCGATAGCTGGTTGTCCAGCAAAAGAATTTCAGTTCAAATTTAAGTCTACCTAAAAACAACATAATTATACTGTAGGCTTAAAACATAGTCTAAAAGGGGACAGCCTTTTAGACACAGGCTACAACCTTTTCTAGAGAGTAAGTCCACAAGTACATCATAGTTGGCCTAAAAGCAGCCACCAATAAAGAAAGCGTTCAAGCTCAACGGTCCTATTATCTTAATACCCATAGTCGCTACTAACTCCTAGAATTAAACTGGACTATTCTATAATTATATAGAAGAAATACTGTTAATATGAGTAACAAGAATTAAATTCTCCTCGCACAAATGTATATCAGAACGGATAATCACTGATAGTTAACGCATGTAAAGCAACCTAATCAACAAGTCCTTTACTCTTTTCCCCGTTAACCCAACACAGGAGTGCTCTTAAGGAAAGATTAAAAGGAGTAAAAGGAACTCGGCAAACACAAACCCCGCCTGTTTACCAAAAACATCACCTCTAGCATTTCTAGTATTAGAGGCACTGCCTGCCCAGTGACATACGTTCAACGGCCGCGGTATCCTGACCGTGCAAAGGTAGCATAATCACTTGTTCTCTAAATAAGGACTTGTATGAATGGCCACACGAGGGTTCTACTGTCTCTTACTCCCAATCAGTGAAATTGACCTCCCCGTGAAGAGGCGGGGATATCCTAATAAGACGAGAAGACCCTATGGAGCTTTAATTAACTAGTCTAAGAATATATACTTCAATCCAACCGGAAATAACATAATCTCAAATAGACTAGCAATTTAGGTTGGGGTGACCTCGGAGTATAAAAAACCCTCCGAGAAATTATCAAGCCTAGACTTACCAGTCAAAGCCCTATCACTTATTGATCCAAATCTTTTGATCAACGGAACAAGTTACCCTAGGGATAACAGCGCAATCCTATTTTAGAGTTCCTATCGACAATAGGGTTTACGACCTCGATGTTGGATCAGGACATCCTAATGGTGCAGCAGCTATTAAAGGTTCGTTTGTTCAACGATTAAAGTCCTACGTGATCTGAGTTCAGACCGGAGTAATCCAGGTCGGTTTCTATCTATTTTACGCCTCTCCTAGTACGAAAGGACAAGAGAGACAAGGCCTCCTTTAAACTCTTAAGCGCCTTCTAATTCAACAGATGATATAATCTCAATCTAGTGAATAATAAATAATATGCCCCAAGACCAGGGCTTAAGTTAAAGTGGCAGAGACCGGCAATTGCATAAAACTTAAACCTTTAATACCAGAGGTTCAAATCCTCTCTTTAACACAATGTACCTAATTAACCTCTTTTCCACTATCGTCCCAGTCCTCTTGGCAGTAGCTTTCCTAACCCTAGTTGAACGAAAAATCTTAGGTTATATACAATTACGTAAAGGACCCAATGTTGTAGGCCCCTATGGTCTACTCCAACCAATCGCAGACGCCGTAAAACTATTCACAAAAGAACCTCTACGACCACTAACAGCATCCGTTACTATATTTATTACTGCCCCTATCCTAGCCCTAACCTTAGCTCTTACTATATGAACCCCCCTACCAATACCACACCCACTATCCAATATGAACCTCAGTATCCTATTTATATTAGCAATATCAAGCCTAGCAGTCTATGCAATCCTCTGATCCGGCTGAGCCTCCAACTCAAAATACGCTCTAATCGGAGCCCTACGGGCTGTTGCTCAGACAATCTCCTATGAAGTCACCCTAGCTATTATTCTACTATCCGTGTTATTAATAAATGGCTCCTACACATTATCTACTCTAATCATTACTCAAGAATATATATGACTTATCATTCCCTCCTGACCCCTTTCAATAATATGATTCATCTCAACCCTAGCAGAAACCAACCGAGCTCCTTTTGACCTAACAGAAGGTGAGTCCGAACTGGTTTCTGGCTTTAACGTTGAATACGCAGGAGGCTCCTTCGCCCTATTTTTCCTAGCGGAATATGCCAATATCATCATGATAAACGCTCTAACAACCATTCTATTCCTAGGTGCATATAACAGCCCAACCTTCCCAGAACTATACACTATTAACTTTGTAACAAAAACAATTCTACTTACAACATTATTTCTATGGATTCGAGCATCCTACCCTCGATTCCGATATGATCAACTAATACACCTATTATGAAAAAATTTTCTTCCCCTAACATTAGCACTCTGCATATGATATCTTACTATACCAATCATAACAGCCGGCATCCCACCCCAAACATAGAAATATGTCTGACAAAAGAGTTACTTTGATAGAGTAAATTATAGGGGTTAAATCCCCTTATTTCTAGAACTCTAGGAATCGAACCTAACCCTGAGAGCTCAAAAATCTCCGCACTACCACGCTATACTAAGTTCTAGTAAGGTCAGCTAAATAAGCTATCGGGCCCATACCCCGAAAATGTTGGTTTATACCCTTCCCGTACTAATAAACCCCATTATCTTCTCCATAATCATATTAACTATCATTTTAGGAACAACTATCGTAATCACAAGCTCCCACTGATTATTAGTATGAATCGGCTTTGAGATAAACATGCTAGCTATTATTCCAATATTAACAAAAACACACCACCCCCGATCCACAGAAGCAGCAGTCAAATATTTCCTTACCCAAGCAACAGCATCAATACTACTAATATTTGCAGTAATTGTTAATCTACTCTACTCCGGTCAATGAACCACCACAAACATAATTAATCCTATAGCATCAACCATCCTCACTCTCGCCCTAAGTATAAAACTCGGACTTTCTCCTTTCCACTTTTGAGTTCCAGAAGTCACACAAGGCATCCCCCTCTCATCAGGCCTAATTCTATTAACCTGACAAAAACTAGCTCCATTATTCATCTTATATACCATCTCCCCAAGCATTAACTCAAACTTACTACTCATCATATCATTACTTTCTGTAATAATTGGAGGCTGAGGAGGACTTAATCAAACTCAACTACGCAAAATCATAGCCTACTCATCTATTGCCCACATAGGATGAATAACCACCATCTTAATTTACAACCCAACCATAATAATTCTAAATCTTATAGTCTATATTATAATGACACTAACTATATTTATACTCCTCATTTCCACTGCAACAACCACAACTCTCTCCCTCTCCCGTATCTGAAACAAAACACCCCTAATTACCACTATCATCCTAACAACCCTGCTTTCTCTAGGAGGACTTCCTCCCCTAACAGGCTTTTTGCCAAAATGAATAATTATTCAAGAACTAACAAAAAATGATAGCATTATCCTCCCAACCATCCTAGCTATTACAGCACTACTCAACCTATACTTTTATATACGCCTAACATATACAACATCACTAACTCTATTCCCAACAATAAATAACCTTAAAATCAAATGACATTTCAATACTACAAAACAAATACCACTTTTATCCCCCCTAATCATTTTATCAACAATAACACTCCCACTAGCCCCCCTCCTAATAACTCTATACTAAGAGGCTTAGGTTAACTCAGACCAAGGACCTTCAAAGTCCTAAGTAAATAATAATTATTTAGCCTCTGGTTCCTAAGGACTGCAAGACTCAATCCTACATCCGCTGAACGCAAATCAACTGCTTTCATTAAGCTAAGCCCTTACTAGACTGACGGGCTTTAAACCCGCGAAACTTTAGTTAACAGCTAAACACCCTAGACAACTGGCTTCAATCTACTTCTCCCGCCGCGAGAAAAAAAAGGCGGGAGAAGCCCCGGCAGGGTTGAAGCTGCTTCTCTGAACTTGCAATTCAGTGTGTTATACACCACAGGGCTTGGTAATAAGAGGGTTTGACCTCTGTCTCTAGATTTACAGTCTATTGCCTACTCAGCCATATTACCTATGTTCATTTCTCGTTGACTTTTCTCAACAAACCACAAAGACATCGGCACTTTGTATATACTATTTGGTGCCTGGGCAGGTATAGTGGGTACAGCATTAAGTCTCCTTATTCGTGCCGAACTAGGTCAGCCTGGGGCCTTATTGGGAGACGATCAGATTTATAATGTTATCGTAACAGCCCATGCTTTCGTAATAATCTTTTTTATAGTTATACCCGTTATAATAGGAGGTTTTGGCAACTGATTGGTCCCCTTAATAATTGGGGCTCCTGACATAGCCTTTCCTCGAATAAACAATATAAGCTTTTGACTCCTGCCCCCATCCTTTCTTCTACTACTTGCTTCCTCTACAGTTGAGGCGGGAGTTGGTACAGGCTGAACAGTCTATCCTCCTCTAGCAGGAAACCTCGCTCACGCTGGTGCCTCCGTTGACCTAGCCATCTTTTCCCTTCATTTAGCAGGTGTCTCGTCCATTTTAGGGGCTATTAATTTTATTACTACAATTATCAACATAAAACCTCCTGCCCTCTCTCAATATCAAACTCCCTTATTCGTTTGATCCGTTCTAATTACAGCTGTTCTTCTACTTCTATCTCTTCCCGTCTTAGCAGCAGGTATTACCATACTATTAACAGATCGAAATCTTAACACTACCTTCTTCGACCCTGCGGGTGGAGGAGACCCAATTCTATATCAACATCTATTTTGGTTCTTTGGTCATCCCGAAGTTTATATCTTAATTCTCCCAGGATTCGGGATTATCTCCCATATTGTAACATTTTACTCTGGGAAAAAAGAACCTTTCGGCTATATAGGCATAGTCTGAGCAATAATATCCATTGGCTTCCTAGGCTTTATTGTATGAGCTCACCACATATTTACAGTTGGAATAGATGTTGATACACGAGCATACTTCACATCTGCTACCATAATTATCGCTATCCCTACAGGAGTTAAAGTGTTTAGTTGACTTGCTACTCTGCATGGGGGCAACATTAAATGATCTCCCCCCATACTCTGAGCTCTCGGCTTTATCTTTCTATTTACAGTAGGAGGCCTTACGGGTGTTGTCTTAGCCAACTCGTCCCTAGACATTGTTCTACATGATACCTACTATGTAGTAGCCCACTTCCACTATGTCCTCTCCATAGGAGCTGTGTTTGCCATCATAGGCGGATTTGTACACTGATTCCCCCTTCTCACAGGATATACACTAAATAGTACTTGGGCAAAAATTCACTTCCTAGTAATATTTGTAGGAGTTAATATGACCTTCTTTCCTCAGCATTTTCTAGGCTTATCTGGAATACCACGACGCTACTCCGATTACCCCGATGCATACACCACCTGAAACACTGTATCCTCTATAGGGTCTTTCATCTCACTTACTGCTGTTATATTAATAGTATTTATAATATGAGAAGCCTTCGCAGCTAAACGAGAAGTCTCTACTGTAGAGCTAACCACCACTAATATTGAGTGACTATATGGATGTCCCCCACCCTACCATACATTCGAAGAGCCCACTTATGTTAACCCTAAGTAAGAAAGGAAGGAATCGAACCCCCTTAGACTGGTTTCAAGCCAATACCATAGCCATTATGTCTTTCTCTAATTACGGAGATATTAGTAAAATTTACATAACTTTGTCAAAGTTAAAATATGGGTGAAACCCCCATATATCTCTATGGCATACCCGCTTCAATTAGGCCTCCAAGACGCTACTTCCCCCATTATAGAAGAACTATTATACTTTCATGACCATGCCCTAATAATCATATTTATGATCAGCTCTCTAGTCCTATACCTAATCTCTTCTATACTAACTACCCGCCTTACTCATACAAATACGATAGACGCCCAAGAAGTAGAAACGATCTGAACTATCCTTCCAGCTGTTATCCTAATTACAATTGCTCTCCCATCCTTACGCATTTTATATATAATAGACGAAATCAATAACCCCTTCATAACTGTCAAGACCATGGGCCACCAATGGTATTGAAGCTATGAATATACGGATTTTGCAGACTTATGCTTTGACTCTTATATAATTCCTACTTCCGATCTAAAAACAGGAAACCTCCGTCTCCTAGAAGTAGATAATCGAGTAGTTCTTCCTATAGAAACCACTATTCGCATGCTAATTTCATCCGAAGACGTTCTCCACTCATGAGCTGTGCCTTCTCTAGGCCTAAAGGCCGATGCTATTCCCGGCCGACTTAACCAAACAACACTCCTATCAGCCCGACCTGGCCTATATTACGGACAATGTTCCGAAATCTGTGGCTCAAACCATAGCTTTATGCCCATCGTCCTAGAAATAGTCCCCTTAAAATATTTCCAGAAATGATCAACATCAATATTATAACTTCATTAAGAAGCTAATCAGCGCTAGCCTTTTAAGCTAGAGATTGGGATAAATCAAACTTCCCCTTAATGACATGCCTCAGCTGGACACATCAACATGATTCATTACAATCTTTTCCACTCTCCTTACTCTCTTTATCATTATACAACTCAAAATTTCCAGCCACCACTACTATCAAAACCCCGAGTCTAAAACAAGTAAGTCTGTAGAATCTCCAACTCCTTGAGAAACTAAATGAACGAAAATTTATTCGCCTCATTCATTACCCCTACGATAATAGGTCTTCCTATTGTCATCATAATTATTATATTCCCTACAGTTATATTTCCATCAACTAATCGACTTGTAAATAACCGACTAGTAGTAATTCAACAATGATTAGTGCACTTAACAACAAAACAATTACTCTCGACCCATAACTCCAAAGGACAGACATGAGCACTAATACTCATCTCTTTAATTCTATTTATTGGCTCTACAAATTTGCTAGGACTAATACCCCACTCATTTACTCCCACTACACAACTATCAATAAATCTTGGCATGGCTATCCCCCTATGGGCTGGAACAGTTATCCTAGGATTTCGACACAAAACCAAAGCATCTCTTGCCCATTTTCTTCCACAAGGAACTCCTCTCCCCTTAATTCCTATATTAATTATTATTGAGACAATTAGCCTCTTTATTCAACCAACCGCACTAGCCGTGCGACTAACCGCTAACATTACAGCCGGACACCTACTGATTCATCTAATTGGAGCAGCAACTCTTGTATTGATAGACATCAGCACAGCTACCGCTCTCATTACATTCACAATTTTAGTTTTACTAACAATTCTAGAGTTCGCTGTAGCTCTTATCCAAGCCTACGTCTTTACACTACTAGTTAGCCTTTATCTACATGATAATACCTAATGACCCACCAAACACACGCTTACCACATAGTTAACCCAAGCCCCTGACCACTCACAGGAGCCCTCTCCGCTCTACTACTAACCTCAGGTTTAGTAATATGATTTCACTTCAACTCCGTAGTACTACTGACTCTAGGCTTACTTACCAATACACTAACTATATATCAATGATGACGAGATGTAATTCGAGAAGGTACCTTCCAAGGCCACCATACACCGGTAGTTCAAAAAGGCCTCCGTTACGGAATGATCTTATTTATTATCTCAGAAGTATTTTTCTTCTCTGGGTTCTTCTGAGCCTTCTATCACTCAAGCCTAGCCCCTACCCCTGAACTAGGAGGATGCTGACCCCCAACAGGCATTACTCCCCTAAACCCTTTAGACGTACCCCTACTAAATACATCTGTCCTATTAGCCTCAGGGGTGTCTATTACTTGAGCCCACCATAGTCTCATAGAAGGAAATCGCAAACATATACTTCAATCTCTATTTATTACAATTTGTCTGGGTCTATATTTCACCCTTCTGCAGGCATCAGAATACTACGAAGCCCCTTTCACTATCTCAGACGGAGTCTATGGTTCTACCTTCTTTATAGCTACTGGATTTCATGGCCTCCATGTCATTATTGGCTCCACTTTCCTAATCGTCTGCTTTATACGACAGTTAAAATTTCACTTCACATCTAATCACCATTTTGGGTTCGAGGCAGCAGCCTGATATTGACACTTCGTAGATGTTGTCTGACTTTTCCTATATGTATCTATCTATTGATGAGGCTCTTACTCCTTTAGTATTAATTAGTACAACTGACTTCCAATCAGTTAGTTCCAGTCTGATCTGGAAAGGAGTAATCAACATAATTATTACCCTATTAACAAACACAGCCCTCGCTTCTCTCCTCGTAATTATCGCATTTTGACTCCCCCAAACAAATATCTATGCAGAAAAATCAAGTCCCTATGAATGTGGCTTTGACCCTCTAGGCTCAGCCCGTCTACCTTTCTCTATAAAATTCTTCCTGGTAGCCATTACATTCCTCCTTTTTGACCTAGAAATTGCCCTTCTCCTTCCTCTCCCATGAGCCTCACAGACAAATAATTTGCAAACTATACTCCCTGTAGCACTAATATTAATCTCTCTCCTAGCTATTAGTTTAGCCTATGAATGATCACAAGAAGGATTAGAATGATCTGAATAATTAAGAACCGATAATTAGTTTAAATAAAATAAGTGATTTCGACTCACTAGATTATGATAAAGCTCATAATTATCTAATGTCTCTCACTTATATAAATATATTCTTAGCGTTTATAATCTCTCTAATAGGCCTACTAATATATCGCTCCCACATAATATCTTCTCTCCTATGCCTAGAAGGCATGATATTATCTCTTTTTGTAACAATAACAGTAACCATCCTAAATACCCACCTAGCTCTGGCAAGTATACTACCTATTATTCTTCTAGTATTCGCAGCCTGCGAGGCCGCATTAGGTCTCTCTCTCCTAGTTATAGTATCCACCACCTATGGAACAGACTACGTACAAAACCTAAACCTTCTTCAATGCTAAAAATTATTATTCCTACTATCATACTTATTCCCCTTGCATGACTCTCTACCCCTAAAATAGTCTGAATTAACATAACAGTTCACAGTCTAATAGTTAGTATTTTATGAGTTCCTCTAATTAATCAATTCACCGATAACAGTCTTAATCTATCTCCAATATTCTTCTCCGACTCTCTCTCCACACCTCTACTCATACTAACAATATGGCTTCTCCCCTTAATAATTATCGCCAGTCAGTTCCACCTAATTAATGAAACACCCATTCGAAAAAAACTATACATTAATATATTAACACTGCTACAAATTTTCCTAATCATAACATTTACAGCTACAGAACTCACAATATTCTATATCCTCTTTGAAGCTACATTAATTCCAACTCTCATTATCATCACCCGATGAGGTAACCAAACAGAACGATTAAATGCAGGACTCTACTTTCTGTTCTACACCCTACTAGGATCCCTTCCCTTACTAGTAACACTGCTTCATCTTCAAAATTTAACAGGAACCCTAAACTTCTTATTGTTACAATACTGAACAAGCTCCCTCCCAAACTCTTGAAGCGCCTCCCTCCTATGACTAGCCTGTATAATAGCATTTATAGTAAAAATACCACTGTATGGCTTACACTTATGATTACCAAAAGCTCATGTAGAAGCCCCTATCGCAGGTTCAATAGTTCTAGCAGCAGTACTACTGAAACTAGGAGGCTACGGTATACTACGCATTACGATTCTACTCACTCCTACAACCCAATTTATAGCCTACCCCTTTATAGCATTATCCCTATGAGGCATAATCATAACCAGCTCAATTTGCTTACGTCAAACAGACCTAAAATCCCTCATTGCCTACTCTTCCGTAAGCCACATAGCCCTTGTTATCACCGCAATCCTAATTCAAACTCCATGAAGCTTTATAGGAGCAACAGCCTTAATAATTGCTCACGGTTTAACATCATCTATACTATTCTGCCTAGCTAATTCAAACTACGAACGAGTGCACAGCCGTACAATAATCTTAGCTCGAGGGTTACAGACTCTCCTCCCCCTCATAGCAACTTGGTGATTATTAGCGAGCCTTACAAACCTAGCCCTCCCTCCTTCTATCAACCTAATTGGAGAGCTTTTCGTGATTATATCAATATTCTCCTGATCCAACCTGTCCATTATACTCCTAGGACTAAACATTATCATCACAGCCCTATACTCTCTATATATACTGGTAACAACTCAACGAGGCAAGCATACCCAACATATTAATAATATTCTCCCCTCCTACACACGAGAAAACACCCTCATAACTATACATATTCTCCCCCTATTAATATTATCTATTAACCCTAAAATCATCCTAGGGTTGCCTTACTGTAAGTATAGTTTAACAAAAACTTTAGATTGTGAGTCTAACAATAGAATCTTAACCCTTCTTACTTACCGAGAAAGTTATGCAGGAACTGCTAACCCCATGCCCCGTGTCTAACAACACGGCTTTTTCATTAAAATACTACTTTTAAAGGATAACAGCTATCCGTTGGTCTTAGGAACCAAAAATTTTGGTGCAACTCCAAATAAAAGTAATAAATCTATTTTCCTCTACAATACTCATATCCCTAATTATCCTAATCATACCTATTCTAACAACCACCCTAACTACTCAAAAATCCCCTAACTACCCTCACTATGTAAAGACTATAGTCTCTTACTCTTTCCTAATCAGCATAATTCCCACAATTATTTTCATCTATTCTAATCAAGAAACAATAATCTCTAACTGACACTGAATTACAATTCAAACTTTAAAGTTATCTCTCAGTTTTAAACTAGACTTCTTCTCAATACTATTTATACCTGTAGCATTATTTGTAACCTGATCTATTCTAGAATTTTCAATATGATATATACACTCAGACCCCAACATCAATCGATTCTTTAAGTACCTTTTAATATTCTTAATTACTATAATCATCCTAGTCACAGCCAATAATCTCTTTCAACTTTTCATCGGTTGAGAAGGAGTAGGCATTATATCCTTCCTACTAATCGGATGATGATATGGTCGAGCTGATGCTAATACAGCAGCCCTCCAAGCAATCCTCTATAATCGTATTGGAGATATTGGCTTCATCCTAATAATAGCATGATTTCTTATTAATTACAATACATGAGAACTCCAACAAATCTTCTCCCTCAACTCAAAGACAACCCTCCTCCCCCTTATAGGCCTACTCCTAGCTGCAACAGGAAAATCAGCCCAATTTGGCCTACACCCTTGACTCCCCTCTGCCATAGAAGGCCCAACTCCCGTCTCAGCCCTACTGCACTCCAGCACAATAGTAGTTGCTGGCATTTTTCTCCTAATTCGCTTTCACCCCTTAATAGAAAATAATACCCTAATTCAAACAATCACTCTATGCCTAGGAGCTATCACTACCCTATTTACGGCCATATGCGCCCTAACTCAAAATGATATCAAGAAAATTATCGCATTCTCCACTTCTAGCCAACTGGGATTAATAATAGTAACTATCGGAATTAACCAACCACATCTAGCATTCCTTCATATCTGCACGCATGCTTTCTTCAAAGCAATACTCTTTATATGCTCCGGATCAATTATCCACAGTCTAAATGACGAACAAGATATCCGAAAAATAGGGGGACTATTTAAATCAATACCCCTTACCTCAACCGCTATAACTATTGGTAGCCTCGCATTAACAGGCACTCCTTTCTTAACGGGTTTCTACTCCAAAGACCTAATCATTGAAGCAGCCAATACCTCCTACACCAACGCCTGAGCCCTTCTCACAACCTTAATTGCCACCTCCCTCACAGCTGTATATAGCACCCGAATTATTTTCTATGCACTACTAGGACAACCCCGCCTCCCTACCCTAGTCCTAATTAATGAAAATAACCCTCTCCTACTTAATGCCATTAAACGCCTCCTTATTGGAAGCATTTTCGCCGGATTCCTAATCTCAAAAAACATCCCTCCAATACTTATTCTCCCTATAACTATACCACCCTACCTAAAACTCACTGCCTTGTCAGTGACCATCATAGGTTTCATCCTAGCCTTAGAACTAAACTTAATAACCCAAAACCTAATAATTAAAAGCCCCTCAAATATATTCAAATTTTCCAATCTCCTTGGCTATTTCCCAACTATTATACACCGACTCCCATCAATAGGAAATCTAACGATAAGCCAAAAATATGCCTCCCTCCTGCTCGACCTAGCTTGGCTAGAAATTCTCCTCCCCAAAACCATCTCCAGCTTCCAACTGAAAATCTCAACTTTAGTCTCAAATCAAAAGGGCCTTATCAAACTCTATTTCCTGTCATTCCTAACCACCCTTCTATTAACCCTACTCTTGTTTACCCCCCACGCGTAACTTCTATAACTACCACAACTACAATAAACAAGCACCAACCAGTAATAGCAACTAATCAGCCACCACAACTATATAAACCTGCTACACCAGTTACCTCCTTACTAACAAACCCAAGATCTTCTATATTATGAGAAACCCAATCTCCCAATCCATTAAACTTAAAAATAAGCTCCAACTCCATATTCTTCAACACAATATATACCAAAACAAACTCCAAAAGTACTCCTATGACAAAAATACCCATCACAACCTTATTAGAAATTCACACCTCAGGATATTGCTCTATAGCTATCGCTGCAGTATAACCAAATACTACCAACATCCCTCCCAAATAAACCAAAAATACTATCAATCCCAAAAAAGAGCCATTATAATTCATTACAATACCACACCCTGCACCCCCACCCACAATCAACCCTAACCCCCCGTAAACCGGAGAAGGCTTCGAGGAAAACCCCACAAAGCTCAACACAAAAATAATACTTAATATAAAAACGATATATATTATCATTGTTCTTACATGGCTATATCCACGACTAATGACACGAAAAATCATCGTTGTATTTCAACTATAAGAACAATAATGACCAACATTCGAAAAACCCACCCTCTCCTAAAAATTATTAATAGCTCATTCGTAGACCTACCTGCCCCCTCCAGCCTGTCATCATGATGAAACTTCGGCTCTCTTTTAGGAATCTGCCTTGCCGTACAAATTTTAACAGGATTATTTCTAGCTATACACTACACATCTGACACAACAACAGCATTCAACTCTGTCGCCCATATTTGCCGAGACGTTAACTACGGATGGCTTCTCCGCTATCTACACGCTAATGGAGCATCAATATTTTTTATTTGCCTCTATCTCCACATCGGCCGAGGCTTATATTACGGATCTTATATGTACTCAGAAACATGAAACATTGGCATTCTTCTCCTCTTTGCCGTTATAGCCACAGCATTCATAGGCTACGTCCTACCATGAGGACAAATATCCTTCTGAGGAGCTACCGTTATTACTAATCTCCTCTCAGCCATCCCCTACATTGGAACTGACCTTGTTCAATGAATCTGAGGTGGCTTCTCCGTAGACAAACCAACCCTCACTCGGTTCTTCGCATTTCACTTCTTACTTCCCTTTATCGTAACAGCCCTAGTAATAGTTCACCTATTATTCTTACACGAAACAGGCTCCAACAATCCAACAGGTATTTCATCAGACTCAGATATAATTCCATTTCACCCCTATTACACAATCAAAGACATTCTAGGCCTTCTAATTATACTCGCTATCCTCTCAGCACTAGTCCTATTTTCACCAGACCTCCTAGGAGACCCAGATAATTACACACCAGCAAATCCTCTTAACACACCCCCACACATCAAACCAGAATGATATTTCCTCTTCGCCTATGCAATCCTACGCTCCATTCCAAATAAACTAGGAGGCGTACTAGCCCTCGTTATATCAATCCTAATTCTAGCCATCGTGCCAGCTCTCCATACATCAAAGCAACGAAGCATAATATTCCGCCCCCTTAGTCAATGTCTATTTTGACTTCTCGTAACAGTTCTACTCACACTAACATGAATTGGAGGACAGCCAGTTGAAAATCCCTTTATTGTCATTGGTCAAATAGCATCAATCCTGTACTTCCTTATTCTTCTTATCCTTATACCCCTAACTAGTATTATTGAAAATTACCTCTTAAAATGAAGAGTCCATGTAGTATATTCCATTACACCGGTCTTGTAAACCGGAAAAGGGAAAAAACTTTCCCCATAGACTTCAAGGAGAAGGCACCTAAGCCTCACCTTCAACACCCAAAGCTGAAATTCTGATTAAACTACCCCTTGGGCCTATGTAATTAGTGCATATATTTAATGTCCTCATAACTAATAATGTACATCTATGTATAATAGTACATTAATATTATGTCCACATAAATAATAAGCAAGTATTATTAGATTAATGAATTGAAGACATATTATTATAGACGTACATAATACTAATATAAGCACATAACTATTATTTACAGGTTATCAATGATTAATCAACTGGAAGTACATACTATTTAATAATCGTACATACACCATCAATTTACGTTAAACCTTGTCAACATGACTATCCCCTACCAAAGGGTGTCCCTTGGTCTACCAACCTCCGTGAAACCAGCAACCCGCCCGATACGTGTCCCTCTTCTTGTCCCAGGCCCATTTAACTTGGGGGTTTCTAACTTGGGTCGTAAACGGCATCTGGTTCTTGCTTCAGGGCCATGGCAACTTAGAATCGCCCACTCGTTCCCCTTAAATAAGACATCACGATGGGTTAATGACTAATCAGCCCATGCCGCGGCATAACTGTGGTGTCATGCCTTTAGTAAGATTTTTTTTGGGGGTATGCTTGGACTCAGCTAAGGCCGTAGAGGCCGGAGATCATGGGCATTGGGCCCAGCTGGGCTTCTTAATGTACCTCCTCCACCCGCATAATGGGGGGCCGGGTCATGAACTCAATGATTCAAGGACATAGTGAATGGTTATATAGCTACTTTTTATTCCTCATTTCAGTGAACCAAAAGGGGATTATAGGATTCATGGTTACAGGACATAATCTTACTCATCATACCACCCCCCGAGCGCTGCACCCACAAGCGCCTGCACCCACAAGCGCCTGCACCCACAAGCGCCTGCACCCACAAGCGCCTGCACCCACAAGCGCCTGCACCCACAAGCGCCTGCACGCCCACGCCCGTACGCAGTAGCAAGAACATGATCTTTTAAGTCGACAAACCCCCCTACCCCCCGTTAAGCTCTCCATGCAATATATTTATTAACCTTGCCAAACCCCTAAAACAAGGATGATATAGAGCATATTACAAGCTTAACCTAAAACAAGCAATAACAATTACCTGTTCGAGTAAAAACCCCACTAATGGACCCTCATTAATTGAACGCTACCACTTTAAGGATTTTATTTTCCTTAGACAGCTATCTCCCTAGATCCGTCAAAAATTCCAACGAATTTCTCTCCATCTGGTCAATTAAC